ATGGTCACAATAGTATTGTTGAAACTTGCTTGAACATGAATAACTCCTTTTGGTATTTTACGTCCATTCTTACGTGAACCAATGCGTCCAGTTCTGCGTGAACCAATTCGTGGTAAAGGTTTTGCCATATTTTATCATCTCATAAATATAAGTCAGCGGTCTATGGATATATCCATTTTATGTCAAAATGGATCCTTTCTTTTTTTTTTCCATCGGATCCTTTAGAGTGTTCTCGTTTAGAAAGATTATCCTTGTCTTTGTTTATGTCTTGGGTTGAAGCAAATTATTAAAATTCGTCCCCGTCTACGTATCAGTCGACATTTTTCACAAATTTTACGAACAGAAGCTCTTATTTTCATATTTGTCATCCCTTAATTTTTGAATATACATAATTTTTTTTTAAGAAACTAAGTTTCTTTAAATTTTTAAATCTTAAATTCTATTCCTACGAAAGTCGAAAGGGCTTTTAAAGTTGAAAGAAAAAATTGCCTAATCATTGAAATTTTTTTATGGAGTCTATAAATTAGACGTGCTCGGATCGAATTATAAGTACTTTGATACTATCTCGTGGTGGTAGTATACGTAAAAAAAATTATCTTGGCTAAAAGATAACCTAAAACCAGATCTTGATTATCTAAACGAACTTGGAACATATTATTGAAATTTAAAAAGTGATTCAGATTTAGTAATTAAACTTTCCAAAATTCATTTTTGTTCTTTCATCCCATCGCAAATCCTCTTGAAGTATTAACTAATGTAAGAGGAATCGAGAGGAATGGTATTAGAAACCTATTCTTTAAATCTATTTTTTTTTTTATTTAACAAATAAATAAGAAGTTTGGGTCGAATTCGGATATTAAAAAGATTACCATATATAACACAAGATTTCTCCGCCAATTCTTTCGAGTCGAGCTTCCCGGTCTGTCATTATACCTCGAGAAGTAGAAAGAATTACAATGCCCATCCCACCCAAAATTCTAGGAATTTTTTGATAGTTAGAATAAATTCGTAAACCTGGTCGGCTGATTCGTTTTAAATTTAGACTAGTTCTATATGGTCCTTTCTTCTTCCTTCTATGGCGTAGGATTAAAACCAAAAATTTTTTGTTTTCTTCCCGATGTTTCCTTACATTTTCAATAAAACCCTCTCGTAAGAGTATTTTAATAATGTTTTCGGTGATGTTAGTAGCTGCTATTCGAACGATTCCTTTTCTATTCATGTCAGCATTTCGTATAGAGGTTATTATCTCAGCAATAGGATCCCTACCCATGATAAAGTAAAATTATTATTTTTCGCTAGTTTTGATATAATCAACATACTCTTGGTTTTTGTTAATTAATTATTTTATTTAATCTCTGAATTTTCATTTTCTTATTATTTAATTAAAGGTATATGCGTGAAACACAATTTACTAATTAATTTGATTTGATTAATTCTATTTCGTTTTTATTCAACTAATTAAAATACTATAACTATAATACTAAATACTATAACTATATCATGGTCTCCTCTTAATCTGAAATTTTCTATCTTATATCGTCTAATTTTTTATCTTATAAGACCTCAGGTGCTAATGAAACAATTTTAGTAAAATTTAATTGTCTCAATTCCCGGGCAATTGCACCAAAAATTCGAGTTCCTTTTGGATTTCCCTCTTGATCAATGACAACTGCAGCATTGTCATCGTATCTTATTATTATACCGTTATTACGTTTAAGTTCTTTACAAGTACGTACAATTACAGCTCTGATTACTTCTGATCTTTCTAGAGGTGAATTTGGTGCTGCTTCCTTGATCACAGCAACAATAACGTCACCGATATGAGCATATCGGCGATTACTAGTCCCTATGATTCGAATACACATCAATTCTTGGGCTCCGCTGTTATCTGCTACATTCAAATGGGTTTGAGATTGGATCATATCATTTTTTTTTTTTTTATTTGTTATTTAAATGCAAAGGAAAAAAAAGATATATTGTTTGTCCAAAACAAAAAAAGAAACTTCCACTTTTTTTTAGTATACAAAAGGTCTTTTTCCTTTGGTTCTATATTCCTATTTTGAAATAAGGAATTGAGTTCGTATAGGCATTTTTGATGCTGCTATTGACATAGACTTTTTTGCGATATTTTCTGCTACTCCGCCCATTTCATAAAGTATTCTACCCGGTTTAACGACAGCTACCCAATATTCGGGAGATCCTTTCCCCGAACCCATCCGTGTTTCCGTAGGTCTTAAAGTAACGGGTTTGTCGGGAAATATACGTACCCATATTTTTCCACCGCGGCGTGCATTTCGTGTCATTGCTCGTCGTCCGGCTTCTATTTGTCTAGATGTAATCCAAGCAGATTCAAGTGCTTGAAGAGCATATCTTCCAAAACAAATACGATTTCCTCGAAAAGCTATTCCTTTCATTCTTCCTCGATGTTGTTTACGGAATCGGGTTCTTTTGGGGTTATAGTTGATGGTTCTTTCTCATCTCAATTCCATCTCTACTACAGAACCGGACATGAGAATTTCTTCTCATCCAGCTCCTCGCGAATGAAATGATTAAAAAAAAAATATCCATGTCTTTTACGAATAAAATAATATATTAAATCATCGTATTCTTTGATATTTTACTTAATTTAGTTAAATCTATTTATTTTAATTTATTTCTTACTTATTAGATCTATTTATTAGTATTAAAATCTTAGATTATTAGATTATTAGAATAGGATATTAGGTAGAATAGAATATTAGTAGAATAAAAATTTGTATCTATCTAATATATATAAATTAGAATCTATATTCTATTTTATAGTTCTACTAGTTCTAGATCTAATAGTTCTAGATATAAATAGAAAAAATTCTCTATAATTAATGTCTATAACTAGAATAATTTTTTCTATTTTATTTGTTTATTTTCGATAATCTTGTTTTTGTTATTTGTTATAATATAAGGTTGTAACAAATTTTTTTATATATTCGAATTAGGATATCAGATTGATCAAATTTAGCAATCAAAAAGAATATAAAACAAATCTTCGCGGGCGAATATTTCCTCTTGCATATTTGGTCTTTCAATAGTTATTTTATTTGTAGAGGTAACCCATGATCTCTCATAATAAAATAAATCGATTGTCTTCTGGTTCCTTTCGCTATCCTCCCAATAAATCATTAAGATTTGTTTTCAGTAAAATCGTATGTATTTACAGGTTACATCGTTCCCATCACTTCTCAATTAATGTTTAGGTCTTATTTTTCCAACGGAGCCTCTAATAAAATAAAAATTGTTCTTGAGTCAATCTTCTCAGTCTGGAGTGAATCAAGGCTCTTGATTTTTTTTTTTATCAACAGATTAGTTTAATTTAAAATCAATTGGTATGGATGCTTTACTACATTAGCTTTTATGTGATGACTCATAGACCTTACATATTGGAATTTTATATCATTGATATTCTTTTTCTTTCTTTCACCCTTCCACTTATCTGCATAATTTTCTATTTTTATTTCTAAAGCATAATCAGATTGGTTTTTTTTTGTTTGTGCAAAAAGGATTTAAATTGCTACAATGATATGACTAATATATCATATCTTGACTCTTTTTTTGTATCCAGATAATGCAAAGCGATGGGTTGGTTATTAGTTGTATAATTATTAGTTCATACTCTGGTCAGTCCGTTTTTTCTTTTTTATCTGGACTCTAAAAAACCAACGAGTCACACACTAAGCATAGCAATTATATTACTCAATTTTTTATTTTATTTAATTTTATTCAACCCTATATAAATAGAATTAGAAGAATTAGAAATAGCCATATCTAGTTAAATTATTAATCTAGTTAAATTATTAATATTAAATTAATTCTATAGTGTAAAAAGTGTAAAATTATAAATTATTAAATTAATATTTTACTATTTTAATTTAATAGTTAATAGAATTAGAATTGTTTCTTTTTGTTTTGATTAAACAAAAAAAAAGAATGAAGGATTTTTTTCTTTTTTGTTTTCTTCTAGCAATGGATAGAATGGAAAAACCAAGTCAAGTAAGGGTTTATTATTTCTTGTCTAGAAATGTCCAAATTTTTATGCCCAATACCCCATAAATAGTTCTAACTGTATACGAGCAATAATAAATTTTAGCGAGAATGGTTTGCAGAGGAACCCTACCTTCTCGAATCCATTCGACTCGTGCAATTTCTTTTCCATCAAGACGTCCCGCAATTTGTACTTGAATTCCTTTTGTATCTGCCTGTTCAGTTAATTCAATAGCTTTTTTCATTGCTTTACGAAAAGAAACTCTATTCTTTAATTGTCCAGCTATAAATTCTGCAAGGATATTAGGGTTCCTATAAGGATTTGAAATTCTTGTGATAACAATATTGAGTTTTCGGTTTACACAATTAAGTTCTTTTTGTACATGTATCTGTAATTCTTCGATTCGTTTGGGTCTACTTTCTATTAATAATTTTGGGAATCCCATATATATTATGACCTGAATCACATCGATTCGTTTTTGAATCTCTATACGTGCAATTCCCTCAACGCCAGAAGATATTTTTGTATTTTTTTTTACAAAATTCTTGATAGAGTTTCTTATTTTTTGATCTTCTTGTAGACCCTCAGAGTAATTTTTTGGTTGTGCAAACCAAAGAGAATGATGACTTTGGGTTGTACCAAGTCTAAAACCAAGTGGATTTATTTTTTGTCCCATAATCCCCCACTACTTAACTATACATATTGTCAAATCTCATATCCGTGGATTTTTTTTTATCCATCTCTGGTTTTTTTTTTAAGAATATGTTAGATTCTTCATACTTCTTTATATCCTATTCTTTATATAAAGATCTTCTTATTTTTTATATAAACAGTTCCATATTCTTTATATTCTTTATAATATTCTTTATATAAAGATATATTTTTTAATACAATAGTTATATGACAAGTCGATTTTTTTATTAGATAACCCCGTCCCCGAGCCTGAGGTTTTAATTTTTTCACACTAGTACCGTCGTTAACC